CATAAGTGGGGCCAGAATAAAGCGTCCATAATAAAGACGCTTACTGTCTGCTCTTGATTCAACACACTTCCACTGTAGTGTCCGAGTAGATACTGTTACTTTCTCTCGAACCATAGTATATTATTTGATCAAATCATTGAATTATTTATTTCTCTTGAAATTTCTTCAATGTTTATTTTTACACACGTCTTTTTTTAGGAGGCCTACAGCCATTATGTGGCATAGGAGTTACATCCCGTATGAAACTTAATAGTATACCACTTCTACGAATAGCTCTTAATGCCGCATCTCTTCCGAGACCCGGGCCTTTTATCATAACTTCTGCTCGTTGCATACCTTGATCCACTACTGTCCGAATAGCATTTCCTGCTGCGGTTTGAGCGGCAAATGGTGTACCCCTTCTTGTACCCTTGAATCCACAAGCCCCGGCAGAGGACCAAGAAATTACTCGACCCCGTACATCTGTAACAGTCACAATGGTATTGTTGAAACTTGCTTGAACATGAATAACTCCCTTGGGAATTCTACGTGTATTCTTACGTGAACCAATACGTCTATTTCTACGCGAACCAATTTTTGGTATAGGTTTTGCCATATTTTATCATCTCATAAATATAAGTCAGAGATATATGGATATATCCATTTCATGTCAAAACAGATCCTTATTCATGTCAAAACAGATCCTTATTCTTTGTTTTTTTTTTTTTACTTATTTTATTTATTTATTTGTACATCTGTACATCGGGTCCTTTAGATTTCGAGAGTCTTTTTGTTTTAGAAAGATTATCCTTGTCTTTGTTTATGTCTCGGGTTAGAACAAATTACTATAATTCGTCCCCGCCTACGGATCAATCGACATTTTTCACAAATTTTACGAACGGAGGCCCTTATTTTCATATTTGTCATTCCTTTTTTTAATACCGAATCTACTTAATTGGAAGAAAATAAGTTTCTTGAAATTTTTAATTTCGAATTGTATCCTCACGAAAGAATGTTGAAATTGAAAAAACCGCCTAATCATTCAAGTCTTTGCTTTGGAGTCTCTAAATTATACGCCCTTTGGTTGAATCATAAGGACTTACCTCAATTTTTAGTCTATTTCCTGGTAGTATACGTATAAAACTACATGAAATCCTTTACGAAACAAAAACCAGAATAATTTTTTTGTTATCTAAACGAATCCGGAAGATACATACCATCGGTAAGTTGTTCAGTAATTAAACCCTCATGAATCCATTTTTGTTGTTTCATTCCAGGTAAAACCGCTTTGAAGTATCAACTAATGTAAGAGGGATAATATTATAAACTTGTCCTTTCTCTTTTTTCACAAATATGACCGTGTCGGCTATTAGAAAGATTACCATATATAACACAAAACTTCTCCGCCGATTCCTTCTAGTCGAGCCTTTCGGTCTGTCATTATACCTCGAGAAGTAGAAAGAATTACAACCCCCATTCCGCCTAAAATTCTAGGAATTCGTTGATAGTTAGAATATATTCGTAGACCGGGTCGACTGATCCGTTTTAAATTTAAAACAGTTCTATATGGTCCTTTCCTATTTCTTCTATGTCGTAGGGTTAAAACCAAAAAATATTTATTGCTTTCTTGATGTTTTCTCACGTTTTCAATAAAACCTTCTTGTAAAAGGATTTTAACAATATTTTCAGTGATGTTAGTAGATGGTATTCGAACTGTTCTTTTTTTATTCATGTCAGCATTTCGTATAGAGGTTATTATGTCAGCAATAGTGTCTTTACTCATGATAAACTAAGATTTTTGTTTCCCCCGAATTTTGATATAATCAACATGCTCTTTTTCTTTTTTTCTGAATTTTTTAATATTTATGAATTCTTTTTTTTTTTATATTTATGAATTATTAAAGATATATACGTGATAGATAAACAATTTACTAATAAATTAAATAAATTTAATCAATTTCATTCAAATACTATATTAAGGTCTTCCCCTATAATACTTCAGGTGCTAATGAAACTATTTTAGTGAAATTTAACTGTCTTAATTCCCGGGCGATCGCGCCGAAAATTCGGGTTCCTTTTGGATTTCCTTCTTGATCAATAACAACCGCAGCGTTGTCATCATATCGTATTATCATACCGTTGTCGCGTTTGAGTTCTTTACAAGTACGTACAATGACAGCTCGGACCACTTCTGATCTTTCTAGAGGTGTATTTGGTACTGCTTCCTTGATTACAGCAACAATAATGTCACCAATATGAGCATATCGTCGATTACTAGCTCCTATGATTCGAATACACATCAATTCTCGGGCCCCGCTGTTATCCGCTACATTCAAATGGGTTTGAGGTTGAATCATATCATTTTTTTATCGGTTTTTTCTTTTTCAATGCAAAGGTATAAATAAAAAAAAAAAAAAAGAAATATTATTTGTTCAAAACAAAAAAAGAAACCTGCAATTGTTTTTTTTTCATCCCAAAAACCCCTTTCGTTTGTTTCTACATTCCTATCCAGAAAGAATGAATTGAGTTCGTATAGGCATTTTAGATGCCGCTATTGAAATAGCCCTTCTAGCTATATTTTCTGCTACTCCGCTCATTTCATAAAGTATTCTACCGGGTTTAACGACAGCTACCCAATATTCGGGAGATCCTTTCCCCGAACCCATACGTGTTTCTGTAGGTCTTACTGTAACAGGTTTGTCTGGAAATATGCGTACCCATATTTTTCCACCGCGGCGTGCATTTCGTGTCATTGCTCGCCGCCCTGCTTCTATTTGTCTAGATGTGATCCAAGCGGGTTCAAGCGCTTGAAGAGCATATCTACCGAAGCAAATACGATTACCTCGATAAGATATTCCTTTCATTCTTCCTCTGTGTTGTTTACGGAATCTGGTTCTTTTGGGGTTATAGTTGATGGTTGTTTAGCAATTCCATCCATCTCTACTACAGAACCGGACACGAGAGTTTCTTCTCATCCAGCTCCTCGCGAATTAAACAATTTTAAATAATTAAACAAAAAAAAAATACACGGTTAATAATATATGGAATCGTGGGATTCTTTGAAATTTGATCTAATCGATTAGAAATTAGAAATTTTTTGTGTTTTAATATATAATTTAACACGTATTCTATTTATAGATAATGTCGTTTTGGTAGAACGTTATAATGAATCTTTATTTTGTTTTTCCTTTTATTTCGAATCGACTCAAATTTAGAAATAAAAAAAATTCGCGGGCGAATATTTACTCTTTCAACATTCAGTTGTAAGATTAGTCTATGACATGACCTCTCAGAATAAATGAATAGGTTTCTGGTTCGTTCCGCCATCCTACTCAATGAATCATTAGGATTCGTTTTCAATAGAATCTTATGCATTCACAGGTTCTGTCGTTCCCACCACTTCTCGATTAATGATTAGGTCTGAATTTTACAACGGAGCCTCCAATTAAATTTATTCTTGAGTCAACCTTCTCAGTCTTTATTGGCTCGGGGCTCTTGATTTTGTGTTCTATGCACGGATTTGTCTAATTATGGATCAATCAGTATTGATGCTTTATTACATTCCCTTTATATGAGATGACTCATAGACCTTACATATTGGAATTATATATCATTAATATTCTTTTTCTATCTTTCTCTCACCCTTCCATTTATCTGTATACTTTATATTGCTTTACAACCCATAATCAGATTTTTTTTGTTTGTTTATGTAAAAAAGATTTCAGTTGCTACAATGATATGACTTATATATCATATCTTGACTGGTTCTTTCTATCCAGATAACACGAAGTGATGAGTTGGTTATTAGTTCTATAGTTATCAGTTTGTACTATGGGCTGTCCATTTTTTTGAATCCCAACCCTAAAAAAACCAACGAGTCACACACTAAGCATAGCAATTATATCAAATGATTAATCGAATTTTTATTCAACCTTATAGAATTGTTCTTTTTTTTTTTTTTATTATTTACCAGAAAAAGAATGAAAGAGTTTGCCATTTTTTGTTTTTTGTTTTATCACCAGATAGAACTAAATATAAGTCAAGTAAGTTCTTATTATTCCTCGTCTACAAATATCCAAATTTTGATGCCTAATACCCCATAGATAGTTCGAACTGCATAGGAACAATAATCAATTTTAGCTCGAATGGTTTGTAGAGGAACTCTACCTTCTCGGATCCATTCAACACGTGCAATTTCTTTTCCGTCGATACGCCCTGCAATTTGTACTTGAATCCCTTTTGTACCTGCCTGTTCAGTTAATTCAATAGCTTTTTTCATTGCTTTGCGAAATGAAACTCTATTCTTTAATTGTCCGGCTATAAATTCTGCAAGAATATTGGGGTGCCCGTAAGGATTTGCAATTCTTGTAATAGCAATGTTGAGTTTTCGGTTTACACAATTGAGTTCTTTTTGTACATGCGTCTGTAATTCTTCGATTCTTCGAGTCCTGTCTTCTATTAATAACTTGGGGAATCCCATATAGATTATGACCTGAATCAAATCAATTCTTTTTTGAATCTCTATACGTGCAATTCCCTCTACATTAGAGGATATTTTCATATTATTTTGCACATAATTTTTGATACAATCTCGTATTTTTTGATCTTCTTGTAGATCCTTTGAATAATTTTTTGGTTGTGCAAACCAAAGAGAATGATGACCTTGGGTTGCACCAAGTCTGAAACCAAGTGGATTTATTTTTTGTCCCATAATCCCCCACTACTATATATATCGTGAAACGTGACATCTGTTTGTATTTTTTTTTTATTCATTCGATTTTTTTTAAGCATAACATAATATAGCGTATTTGTATTTTTTATAATATAAAATATTCTTCCTTTAAGTATTCCTCAGCTCTAATTTATAGAATTTCCTTTTATCTATTTCTTCCTCTTCATCTAAAGATATATCTTTCAATACAATAGTTATATGACAAGTGGATCTTTTTATAGGATAACCCCGTCCTCGAGCCCGGGGCTTTAATTTTTTCACAGTTGTGCCCTCGTTGACTTCGGCTTTA